TTTCGTCGTGATCTAATCAAAGGGTCTATACGAGCTCAAAGGCGTAAAACCCTTATTTTGAAAATGTTTCAAGTAAACGTGCATTCCCCGCTTTTTTTGGACAGAATCAACGAAACTTCTTTTGATATCCCCCAAACAAGTATGGATAAAGATCTGGAATTCAAAACTTCCAATTCAGAAAAGTTTGAAGAAACAGAGCCGAAAGAAAAAAAGGGGGAAAGTGAACAATTAACTATAGCGGAAACTTGGGATTCTGTTACATTTGCTCAACCCATACGGGGTTGTATGTTAATAGTCCAATCGGTTCTTAGAAAATACATAATTTTGCCTACACTGATAATAGGTAAAAATATTGCTCGTATTTTATTATGGCAATCGCCAGAGTGGAACAAAGATTTTCAAGAATGGAAAAAAGAAATGTACATTAAATGTACTTATAATGGTATTCAATTATCAGAAACAGAATTTCCAAAAGCCTGGTTGACAGATGGTATTCAGATCAAAATTCTATTTCCCTTTTCACTCAAACCTTGGCATAGATTTAAACAAAGATCTTTTCAAGTGGATCGAACGGAAAAGAAAGTTAAAAAACAAAATTTTTGTTTTTTAACAGTATGGGGCTTCGAGGCGGAACAACCCTTTTGTCCTCCCCGAAAAAAACCTTCCTTTTTTAAACCCGTTTTACATTTTTTTTTTAAAGAAATTAGAAATTGCGTTTTGATAGTTTCAAAAATATTCAAAAATAGAACAAAAGGGTTTACGAAAGTTGAAAAAGAATTTGTAAAAGGGAATCCTACTCTCTTAGCGGGATCACCGAAAAAATGTGAATTGAGTAAAAATAAAAAGGATTCTATCCGAAGTAATAAGATTACCTATGAATCGAACATTCAAAGAAAATTGATGATAGATTTGACAAATTTTTCTAAGAAAAGAATATTTAGAACTTCAGATATAAATCCTAGTCTTTATGAAAGGAGTTGGTATGACAAGGGGAGAGGTTTAGAACCGCAAAAAGATATTTGGTGGATATTCAAAAAAATAACTACGAGATTTATAGGAAAATGGCGTTATTTTTTTGAATCTTTCATTCAAAAAATATACATAGAAATTTTTCTATTTAACATTAGTAGTAGCGGAGACTATGCAAAATTCTTCGTTAAATCAATAAAAAAACCTTTCAATAAAAATATTTGCAATGATAAAGGAGACAAAAGAATAATTGATGAAACAAATCAAAACACAATTGAATTTAGTTCAACTATAAAAAAATCGTTTTCAAATATTACTAATATTATTTATAATTGTAATAAAAATTTGCAGATTTCTTGCGACTTATTTTCCTTATCTCAAGCATATGTATTTTTTACATTATCGCAAACTCAAGTTATTAAATTATACCGCCTGGTATCTTTACTTCAACATTACGGATCATCCATTCTTATCAAGAAGAAAATAAAGGATTACTTAGGAATACAGGGAATATTTGATTTCACATTAAAACAGAAGAAACTTATGAATTCAGATTCAGGAATTAGAATGAATGAATGGAAAAGCTGGTTAAGGGGTCATTATCAATACAATTTACTTAAGATTCGGTGGTCTAGATTAGTACCAAAAATATGGAGAAATCAAATCAACCAACGTTGTAGAATTAAAAAAAAGAAAGGCTCAAAACCTTTTTATTCATATGAAATAGAAAAAGATCCATTTTTTTATTACAAGAAACAAAAGAATTTGAAACAAAAGAATTTGAGAATAAATTTATTGACCAATCAAAAGGAAAAATTAAAAAAACATTACAGATATGACCTTTTATCATACAAATATCTTCATTATGAAGATGTGAAGAGCTCACCTATTTATGGCTATTTGTTCAAAAAAAAGGGAGATCAAGAAATCCGATATAATTACAACAGACTAAAATCCGAATCATTCTTTTATGCACCTGAAATAGAAGTAGAAGCCATTAATAATTATTTTATAAGGGAAGAGTTTTTTATTAATACAGGTAAAAATCTGGATAGAAAATATTTGGACTGGGGAATTCTCAATTTGTGTCTTAAAAAAAATATCAATATGATACATGGGACTCATATGGATACCAGGGCCTTTAGTCAAGACACTAAGACTAGACCGAATAATTATCAAATTTTTGATAAAAAAAATATCTTTTTTCTTACGATTCATCAAGAAATCAACCGATCCAATAAAAAAAAAAAACCTTTTGATTGGATGGGAATGAATGAAGAAATGGTATATTATTCCGTATCAAATATAAAATATTGGTTCTTTCCAGAATTTGTGCTACGATATGATACATATAAGGTTAACCCTTGGATCATACCAATCAAATTACTTTTTTTTAATTTTTATGGAAACGAAAACATTAGTAAAAACATCAATGTAAATCAAAAGAAGAATCCTGATATATCATCTAATCTAAATCTAAAGAAACATTTTGTATTCAAAAAAAAAAATAAAGAAGACAAAGAGGGGATGGAACAAGAAACTCGTCAATCAGATCCACAAAAGCAACAAAAATACTTTATTGAAAAGGATGGAAGGGATTCCAGAGAATCAGACATTCAAAAACCTAGAAAGAAAGGTCAATCAAAAAAAAATAAGGAAATAGAACTCGATTTTTTTTTGAAAAAATTTTATATTTTTCAATTAAGATGGGGTAACTCTTTGGATCAAAAAATTTTTAACAATATTAAAGTATATTCTCTCCTACTTAGATTAATAAATCTAAGAAAAATGGCTATATCCTCTATTCAAAGAAGAGAAATGCGTCTGGATGTAATGCTTATTCAAAAGAATCTCCCACTTACAGGATTGATAAAAGAGGGACTTTTGATTATCGAACCAATCCGTCTATCTCTAAAATGGGATGTACAATTTTTTATGTATCAAATCATAGGTATTTCATTGGTCCATAAGGATAAACGGCAAATTAAAACAAGATGCTGGATAAAAGAATATGTTGATAAAATGGATTTCGATGGATCCATTTTATCAAACGGAAAAACTCTTATGAATGAACATGAAAATTATTATGATTTGTTTGTTCCTGAACATATTCTATCTCCTAGGCGCCGTAGAGAATTACGAATTCTAATGAGTTTGAATTTAGTAAGGGAAAACTTTTTGGGTGGAGATCCATTCGTTTTTAATAGGAAAAACATAAGTAATTATTCACCATTTTTTTATGAAAACAAATATCTTGATACAAAAAAATTCATTCAATTCAAATTATTTCTTTGGCCCAATTATCGATTAGAAGAATTGGCTTGTATGAATCGCTATTGGTTTGATAGCAATAATGGAAGTCGTTTTAGTATGTCAAGAATACATATGTATCCACGACACAGAATTTTGTAATTGATGATCCATTTTTTATATATTCATCATTATATCTAGTATACGAATGCATGGAGATGTATACAATATTGTGTTAAATGGGATTCTAAGACAAAAACCGCTTCAATGATGCATCTATTAATTAGATCTAGAAAAGGGTCGGTAAAATCCCTTTAACTAAATCTATTTTATCTTTCGCAAGTTTTAAAAAAATGTTATTCCCCCTATTTTAATTTCTATTTGCATTTTTGAATTTCATTGGGATTGGAAATTCTATTTGTAAATTCCATTTTGGTTTATAGAATTTTATTTTCTAGAAAATAAAGTTAAATCTATCTATTTGTGTACCACAAACCAAAAACAACTATTATTTCTGATCAGGTAAAATCTATATATATATAGATTTGTGGAAAAAAAGAAAAGAATGCATTTTATGGTTATGGTAAAAAATTTATTCATCTCAGCTATTCCGCAAGAAAAAACCGAAAATAACAAAGGGTCCGCCGAATTTCAAATATGGAATTTCACTAAAAGGATACGTAGACTTACTTCACATTTGGAATTGCACAAAAAAGATTATTTATCTCGGAGGGGACTTCGGAAAATTTTAGGAAAACGTCAACGGCTACTGGCCTATTTGTCAAATCAAAATAGAGTACGTTATAAAGAATTAATTGGTCAACTAAATATTCAGGAACAAAAAATCTGTTAATTTAAATTTATTGATTCGTTTGTATTTTTTACTTTTAAAAATGAGATCTTGTATTTTTATGAACTTAGTTTTGTTTTCATAAATTTGTGGAATAATGAATCGGGAAAAACATTATGACTGTACCAACTACAAGAAAAGATCTAATGATAGTCAATATAGGTCCTCATCACCCATCAATGCACGGGGTTCTTCGACTCATTGTCACTCTAGATGGTGAAGATGTTATTGACTGTGAACCCGTATTGGGTTATTTACACAGAGGAATGGAGAAAATTGCGGAAAACCGAACAATTATACAATATTTGCCTTATGTAACCCGTTGGGATTATTTAGCTACTATGTTCACAGAGGCAATAACGGTAAATGCACCAGAACTGTTAGGAAATATTCAAGTACCTAAAAGAGCTAGCTATATCAGAGTAATTATGCTGGAGCTGAGTCGTATAGCTTCTCACTTATTATGGCTTGGGCCTTTTATGGCGGATATCGGTGCACAAACCCCTTTCTTCTACATTTTTAGAGAGAGGGAGTTGTTATATGATCTATTTGAAGCTGCCACAGGTATGCGAATGATGCATAATTACTTCCGTATCGGAGGAGTAGCTGCTGATCTACCTTATGGTTGGATAGATAAATGTTTTGATTTCTGTGATTATTTTTTAACAGGAGTAGTGGAATATCAAAAGCTTATCACGAAAAATCCTATTTTTTTGAAACGAGTTGAAGGGGTAGGAATTATTGGCGGAGAAGAAGCAATAAATTGGGGTTTATCAGGACCGATGTTACGAGCTTCCGGCATCCAATGGGATCTTCGTAAAATTGATCATTATGAGTGTTATGATGAATTCGATTGGGAAGTCCAATGGCAAAAAGAAGGAGATTCATTATCTCGTTATTTAGTACGAATCGGTGAAATGGTGGAGTCCATAAAAATTATTCAACAAACTTTAGAAGGAATCCCCGGGGGGCCCTATGAAAATTTAGAAGTACGCCGTTTTGATAGAACAAAGGATTCTGAATGGAATGATTTTGAATATAGATTCATTAGTAAAAAGCCTTCCCCCACTTTTGAATTGTCAAAACAAGAACTTTATGTAAGGGTAGAAGCCCCAAAGGGGGAATTAGGAATTTTTTTGATAGGGGATAATAGTGTTTTTCCTTGGAGATGGAAAATCCGTCCGCCCGGTTTCATTAATTTGCAAATTCTTCCTCAGTTAGTTAAAAGAATGAAATTGGCCGATATCATGACGATACTAGGTAGTATAGATATCATTATGGGAGAAGTTGACCGTTGAAATGATAATTGATACGACAAAAATACAAGCTATCCATTTTTTTTCCAGATCAGAATCTTTAAAGGCGGTTATAGGACTCGTATGGATGCTTGTCCCTATCTTGACTCTCGTATTGGGAATAACCATAGGAGTACTCGTGATCGTGTGGTTAGAAAGAAAAATATCCGCAGGGATACAACAGCGTATTGGTCCTGAATATGCGGGTCCCCTAGGAATTCTTCAAGCTATAGCGGACGGAACAAAACTACTTTTCAAGGAGGATATCCTCCCATCTAGGGGGGATATTTGTTTATTCAGTATTGGGCCATCTATAGCAGTCATATCCATAATACTAATTTATTCAATAATTCCTTTTAGTTATCGGCTTGTTCTAGCCGATCTTGGTATAGGTGTTTTTTTATGGATTGCTATTTCCAGTATAGCCCCTATTGGACTTCTTATGTCAGGATATGGATCAAATAATAAGTATTCCTTTTTGGGTGGTCTACGAGCGGTTGCTCAATCGATTAGTTATGAAATACCATTAACTCTATCCGTGTTATCAATATCTCTACGTGTGATTCGTTGGAACATCAACCCCAATTTCCTCCCCTTTTTTTAGGAAAAGGGGGGAATTTATTGAATAAATATCTTTATTTTTTTATTCAACATTCGGGTCGATGAATTAAACCTGATAGTTATATGAGTGAAACAAAACGGCTTATACATTAGCAGTAGTAGGGTTAATTCTCATTCCCTATGTACAGGAGAAAAATTAAAGTACACATAAACAATAAAGATGGGTTATCCCAAGGTTGTTTGATTAATCATCAGGCCTTGAAGCGGGTACAAAAAAAGACGATAAACTATATCAAGTTTTTACTAATTTTTTGTATGTTGTATTAACATACAGGGAATAAATTAAAAATAAGTGGATGGTTAGGAACACTAAAATACACAAAGGGTTTGTAATGGAGATAATGTGAAATAGCAAAAGAGGTTTTTTTTGATAAAAGGAATAATCAAGAGGGCTTTAAGTTGGTAGAAATTATCAAGCAGTACTTTCCCCCGATTCCGATCCAGAGTATGCTCCTATTCACTGATAAAAGAAATAACTATCAGGAACGAAATAATCCCTTATTTCATTTTCTTTTATAGGAAAATAAACCCTTCTAAGAAAGAAGAAAAGGAACGAAATAAATGAAATATAATACAATTGAAATATAATACAATAGAAAAAAAGATTTATTTTTCCCAATTTTTCTTTTCCTCATATAATTATACGGATATAATTATTATCATGATTCGTGGAACTGGTGCAGTGTCTAATGGTTTTTCGTAATCGTAATAGAGAAAAAGAAGTAAAAATATTTATTGATGCAAGGCATATATTATTGAAGGATTCAGTTATTACTGAACAAAGATAAATGCCTAAGATAAGTGTTAATTAGAAAAAAATTAGAAAATTCTGAAATAAGGTATGAGATCAATTCAGAAGCATTATTGTTATTATAGCAGACAGAATTTCATTGGTCTAATTAGGAAACTTTCCGATATATCTTTATTCTATCTAATCCATAAAAACATGCATAGGTAATACCGAATTAGAATTAGATTTATTTGTGACCATTGAGGAGCCGTATGAAGCGTAGGTCTCATGTACGGTTCTGAAATAGCGATGGGAACACAGTAATGTTATCATCGACTATGATTATCTAACAGTTCAAGTACAATTGATATTGTGGAAGTACAATCCAAATATGGAATTGGGGGGTGGAATCTTTGTCGTCAACCCATAGGGTTTTTTATTTTTCTAATTTCATCGTTGGCAGAATGTGAAAGATTGCCCTTTGATCTACCAGAGGCAGAAGAAGAATTAGTAGCGGGTTATCAAACCGAATACTCAGGTATAAAATTTGGTTTATTTTATGTTGCTTCTTACCTAAATCTACTAGTTTCTTCATTATTTATAACAGTTCTGTACTTGGGAGGGTGGAATCTTTCTATTCCATACACATTTATTCTTGAACTTTTTGGAATAAGTCAAACAGGCAGAGTTTTTGAAACAACAATGGGTATCTTTATTACACTAACCAAAACTTATTTATTCCTCTTCATTTCGATTGCAACAAGATGGACTTTGCCTAGAATGAGAATAGATCAACTATTAAATCTCGGATGGAAATTTCTTTTGCCTATTTCTTTAGGTAATTTATTATTGACAACATCTTTCCAACTCTTTTCGCTGTAACAGAATAGGAAATTGTGGAGAGAGTTAAAAACTCTCTCAATTAAACCAAGAGAAATAAATGGGAAAAATATCATGGGTATCCCCGAAAATTTTCCTTATGATAACTAGGTTCATGAATTATGCTCAACAAACAATACGAGCGGCAAGATACATTGGTCAGAGTTTCGCGATTACCTTATCCCACATGAATCGGTTACCTATAACTATTCAATATCCTTATGAAAAATCAATCATATCAGAGCGTTTCCGCGGCCGAATACACTTTGAATTTGATAAATGTATTGCTTGTGAAGTATGTGTTCGTGTATGTCCCATAGATCTACCTGTTGTAGATTGGAAATTAGAAAAAAATATTCGAAAGAAAAGGTTGCTTAATTATAGCATTCATTTTGGAATCTGTATATTTTGTGGTAACTGCGTCGAGTATTGTCCGACAAACTGTTTATCAATGACTGACGAGTATGAACTTTCTACTTATGATCGTCACGAATTGAACTATAATCAAATTGCTTTGGGTCGATTACCAATATCAGTAATTGGAGACTATACAATTCAAACAAACAATTATAAATTGGACTCATAGAAACAAAACTACGTATAAAGCTCTTGATTGAGTAAAGATTACATACAAATTAATTACTAAGTTTTGATCGAAAGAAGGGTTTCCTTTTGAATTGGATGGTTAGGCAGTAACCACAAAAATATGTATTTATGTATTTCTCATTTTTATTTTTTTATTGATGATTTATTTTCTGAGAATCATGGCTTAAATCTAGAGTAGATTCATATATCTACTACGACTTTGTAATATACAAACAATTCCGAGCAGCCTTTTCAGATAAGAAAGTGAGATTGGTACATGAATGTGTCTACATGAAATTACACCGCATTTCTATTCCATTAAGAACATATTATATACAATAAGAAATAGGGCAATCCCCTTTTCCTGGACCAATCATTAGGACCATGATATATTTCTACCGTAAATTCTCTATTATATTTCACATAATGGATTTACCTGGGCCAATACATGATATTCTTTTAGTATTTTTGGGATCGGGTATTGTATTAGGAAGTCTAGGAGTAATATTACTTACCAATACAATCTATTCTGCTTTTTCTTTGGGTTCGGTTCTTGTTTGTATATCCTTATTCTATATTCTATCTAATTCCTATTTTGTAGCTGCAGCACAGCTCCTTATTTACGTAGGGGCCATAAATGTTTTAATCATATTTGCTGTGATGTTTATGAAAGGTTTAGAGTATTCCAACAATTTTTTTCTTTGGACTGTTGGGGATGGGGTTACTTCATGGATTTGTACAAGTATCTTTTTTTCATTAATTACTACTATCTTAGATACATCATGGTATGGTATTATTTGGACTACAAGATCAAATCAGATTATGGAGCAAGACGTTTTTGGTAACGTTCAACAAATTGGAATTCATCTAGTAACTGATTTTTTTCTTCCATTTGAACTTATTTCAATAGTTCTTTTAGTTGCTTTGATAGGTGCAATTGTTATGGCTCGTCAGTAATAGACATTATATTTTCTTTTTTTCTTAGAAAATAAATAAATAAAATAAATAGTTATTTTATTTTTATAACAAAAAATATTTCTAAGCCCTCTCTCACGTTGTTTCTATATAGAAAATAAAACGAAAATAAAAAAAAAAAGTTTTCGTTCTATCCATTACCAATGGCTTTCTGTTTTTGTTGCGTACCTGTTATACGTGAGTTGAGTCAACCAAATCAGTGAAATTGTTTTTAATATTGAAATGAATCGAAATTGATGAGGAGTTGGTCAATGATGCTCGAGCATATACTTATTTTGAGTGCCTATTTATTTTCTATCGGTATTTATGGATTAATTACAAGTCGAAACATGGTTAGAGCACTTATGTGTCTTGAGCTTATTCTGAATGCGGTTAATCTCAATCTTGTAACATTTTCTCATTTATTTGATAGTTGCCAATTAAAAGGCGACATTTTTTCTATTTTTGTTATAACTATTGCGGCCGCTGAAGCAGCTATTGGACTAGCCATTGTTTCATCAATCCATCGTAATAGAAAATCAACTCGTATCAATCAATCCAATTTGTTAAATAAATAGTAATTATGATCGAAATAAAGATAGATATTGATCTATACTATTCTATCTATAGATAAAAAAGATAAAAAATTTTATAATTGAACAACTTCAATTAGTATGTACATGTATCACTCATATGATCCTGTTTTTTAAAATGTAGGAAATCAAAGTATCTTGGACCTTTCTCATGAACATATTTAGAAGTAGATTAAATATAAAAAAATCGATTCTGATGCTCCCCGATTCGTTTGGTGTCTATAATAAATAATTTATTTATTAAGGATCTACCAGATCGAAAATTTAAAACGTTTAAAAACTTGATAGATCCAATGTCACACTCAGTAAAAATTTATGATACATGTATAGGATGCACTCAATGTGTACGAGCCTGCCCCACAGACGTATTGGAAATGATACCTTGGGACGGATGTAAAGCTAAGCAAATAGCTTCGGCCCCAAGAACGGAGGATTGTGTCGGTTGTAAAAGATGCGAATCGGCCTGTCCAACGGATTTCTTGAGTGTTCGAGTTTATTTATGGCATGAAACAACCCGCAGCATGGGTCTAGGTTATTGATACGTTCCACAAAATTCGACTTGAATCTATTTGATTCCTCTTTACCGAGAAAAACCGGCACTCGATTCAAAATCGAGTGCCGGTTTTTCTGGCCAAAACCTATCTTGTCTTTACCACGAGTGATTTTCCTTGGTTAACAATAATTGTTGTTTTTCCAATATCCGCGGGTTTCTCTATTTTCTTTCTGCCTCAAAGAGGGAATAAGGTAATGAGATGGTATACTATTAGTATATGCTTGTTAGAACTCCTTCTAACAACTTATGTTTTTTGCTATCATTTTAGATTAGACGATCCATTAATTCAATTGGAGGAGAATTATAAATGGATAACGATTTTTGATTTTCACTGGAAACTGGGAGTTGATGGGATTTCCATAGGACCCATTTTACTGACAGGATTCATCACCACTTTAGCTACTTTAGCGGCATGGCCAGTTACTCGAGATTCGCGATTGTTCCATTTCCTGATGTTAGCAATGTACAGCGGTCAAATAGGTTCATTTTCTTCTCGAGACCTTTTACTTTTTTTCCTAATGTGGGAGTTCGAATTAATTCCTGTTTACCTTCTTTTATCTATGTGGGGGGGGAAGAAACGCCTTTACTCGGCTACAAAGTTTATTTTGTACACAGCAGGGGGTTCCATTTTTCTCTTAATAGGAGTTCTGGGTATGGGTTTATACGGTTCCAATGAACCAACATTCAATTTGGAAACATTAGCTAATCAATCATATCCCCTAGCATTGGAAATAATATTTTATATTGGCTTCCTTATTGCTTATGCTGTCAAATCACCAATTATACCTCTGCATACATGGTTATCGGATACCCACGGAGAAGCCCATTACAGTACATGTATGCTTCTGGCCGGAATCTTATTAAAAATGGGAGCATATGGGTTGATTCGGATCAATATGGAATTATTACCGCATGCCCATTCTATATTTTCTCCTTGGTTGATTCTAGTTGGAACTATTCAAATAATCTATGCAGCTTCAACCTCGTTTGGTCAACGCAATTTAAAAAGGAGAATCGCTTATTCTTCTATATCTCATATGGGTTTCACAATTATTGGAATTAGTTCTATAACCGATACGGGACTTAATGGAGCCCTTTTACAAATGATTTCTCATGGATTTATTGGTACTGTGCTCTTTTTCTTGGCAGGAACAAGTTACGATAGAATACGTCTTGTTTATCTCGACGAAATGGGGGGAATCGCTATCCCAATACCTAAAATATTTACCATGTTCAGTAGTTTTTCAATGGCTTCTCTTGCATTGCCAGGAATGAGCGGTTTCGTTTCGGAATTGATAGTGTTTTTTGGAATAATTATCAGCCCACAATATCTTTTAATGCCAAAAATTGTAATTACTTTTGTAATGGCTATTGGAATGATATTAACTCCTATTTATTCATTATCTATGTTACGCCAAATGTTCTATGGATACAAGCTATTTAACCGCAAAAGGTCTCATTTTTTAGATTTTGGACCGCGAGAACTCTTTATTTCAATCTGCATTTTTTTTCCTGTAATAGGTATTGGTATTTATCCAGATTTAGTTCTCTCGTTAGCAGTTGACAAGGTAGAAACTATTTTATCCAATTACTTTTAAAAATTCTAAAAATTTCAATTAGAAATCGTTTTATAAATAATACATAAAATACTTAAAATAAAGTAAAAAAAAAACTTCAGTGATGTTTAAAAGCGATCGCCATAAAAAAAAGAACAAAAACATTATGAATTAAAATCAAATATATCAGAAGTTTTTGAGAACCCTTTAATTAAAGGGTTCTCAAAAAAAAACTCGAAAAACTTTCGTCCCATATGATATTAAACGGTATTCTTATTTATTTTTCAAGACATTTTTTTCTTCAATTTCTTCAATTAGGAGTCAATGCGAATGCACCATAACTATGTAGTCCTATTCCGAATAGATTTACGCCGAAATAGCATATCCAAATAATAAGAAATCCAATCGAAGCTACAATTGCCGAATTCATATCCTGTAAACGTTGATTTGTTCTCGTATGTAAATAAATAGCAAATACGGTCCAAGTAATAAATGCCCAAGTTTCCTTGGGGTCCCAATTCCAATAAGATCCCCACGCCTCATTCGCCCACACAGCTCCCGATAGAATCCCTATGGTTAAAAAAGTAAACCCTAAATTAATAATACAAGAACTCCAATGATCCAACCTTTGAGTCAGTTGATACCTATGATAATTTTTAAATGACAGAAAGAGAGTGTTTTGTAAAAAACTTCTTTTCTTTTTTAAGTACTGTACTTTTCTAAGTAAAAATGAATCAATTAAAAATGAAATTTGATTGATTTTCCCCAAGATTTCCATGTTTTTTCGAAATGTAATAACTAAAAGAGATACTGATAATAAGGATCCGCATAAAAGGGTTGCATAACTCAATAACATCATACTTACGTGCATCATTAGCCATTGAGATTGTAGAGCAGGTACTAATATTGCGGATTGATGCATTTTATTTAAAATATTCGAAGTTGCAAAGGCTTGGGTAAAAATGGCACTTGGAGCCGTAATTGCGCTTAAATCATTTTGATGGTCCCATATTTTTGGAAACATATGAAGAATGGAGAAACTCCATGAAAGGAATATTAATGACTCATATAAGTTACTTAACGGGAAATGCCTTGAATAAATCCAACGAGTAATTAATAAAGCTGTTATACAGAAAGAAGTCGCAATCATGCCCTTTTCTAACGAGTTACATAATCCTATTATTTCGGGAACGAATAATTTCATTAAATGAACCGTAACCACAATTGAAATAATCGAAAAAGATATGTGAGTTAATATATGTTCTAAAGCGATAGATATCATATAATAATAATTATATTCATTAATATAATTCAATAAATTAGCAAAAACTTTTGAATTTAAAATCGAAAATTGAATTTTGTATAGGATCTATTGCGTCCCCTTTCTTCTAGATTATAGGGGGATGCCGCCACTCGGACTCGAACCGAGATGCTCTAGCACTGCTTCCTAAGAGCAGCGTGTCTACCAATTTCACCATAGCGGCTTGATCAAAATCATAATAGCACACATTAGATTAATGTGTCTAGATTTATGGAATCAATGTAATCTATTTTCGTAAACATTCGACATAAGTTAATCTGCTAAGATTAAACTGAGATTATTATGCCACCCTTTCCAGTATCGAACTCAGAATTTTTTTTCTGTCTCATTTTTTATGCTTTAGTTCTTATTTTCGTTTTTAGTTGTCTTTTTCATAAACAAATATGAAATAGAATGGAATAGAAAAAGAAAGATAGATTCTTTTTTTTTCATAAAAAAAAGAAAGAAAAATGGAATTTTTTTATGACTAAACTTTTGACTACACTTAAGGATTTACATCAAAATTCGAAAAGCCTGATATTAAATATCAAAACTATGGAAACAAAAGTGTATTAATTTTATGTTAAAAATTAAACATGGCTAAGGATTCCGAATGCAATGATTTTGAATATCGATTGATATGTACATCATATGTGTGATGGTTTACAAAAAGAGATTAGTAAATTGGTCGGATATATTATATATAAGAAATATAAGAAAAGGATTTCAATCTGATAGGGGTGAAACCCTACGGTTACGGTACTTATAGAGTCTTTAGGATATTCAAAATATGAAATTTATCTCTAATAAAATAGACATATATCCTGATATATGGATATCCAGGTTATAGGTATATAAATCGAAATATAATTTCGATATTGAGCTATAAATAGCTCAATATCGAAATTATATCTCGATCAATAAAAAAATGGAAAAAATAAGACTTTTTTGAATAGATAATATACCTTATTCTTTTTTTAGAACCCATTAGGTAGAGAAATTTTTATTCTACATACCAACTAGTAGAATCTGGTCTCGATAGATTCAAAATTGGAATTAATATAAATTATTTATTTTCTAATAAGTCATCGACTTTAAAATTAATCGAGTCATGTCAATTTAGATTATTTCAAAGGTTTATTACTTATTCTTTTGTAACACAAAAAAACTTTTTGAACGCCCAGTAGAAATGGATTTTGCTAAAGAAAAGGCTCTTTTTGCCTCCCAATATACCTGTTTTTTCCAAATATTTCTACGAATATTTTTTTTTGATATAGAAGTACGTTTCTTTGGAACCGCCATTTCAAAAACGTTAGTTATTTTATAGTTGGATGTGAAAGACATGTATTATTCAAAAAAGGTTGCTTTTAATATTGATTATCTATATTTATTTTATGCTAAATACTTCTTTCATCCATATCATAAAGATATGGATTAGAATATTTTTAAGAAAAAAAAAGAAAAGAATAGAACAAAAAAAAGAAAGGATGTTTAATATAATGTAATCCTTTTCACATTATTCTATACATTCTATACAATATAGATGTGAAAAGAAAGAAAAATTCATACTCATTGATACTTTAATATCCTTATATAGGTTTGTGTCTATGATATTTACTTCATTGAAGTCCAACCAATTTTCCTTTCTTATAAATTAAATAGAAAGAAAAGATTCTAATTAATATCTCAGTCAATTCCTATATGGTTGCTTTCTATTTTTTTAATATAGAAAAAGTTTTGATTGTTATCAAGATAACAAACCTTACCTATACGAAATGAAGAAAACTATAAAAAACTATTTTATTTTTCTATTAATTGATCATTTAAAGTACTTCTATTCTAGTTAGGATAAAATGAGACTAGAAATTACTTTCTTAAACAATCCTTTTTTTTTTAATAGTTATTTTAGTAAAAATAGATTGTAGTTCTATCAAAAAGAATGAAAATCCTAGTTATACAATTTTAAAAATAAATAAAAATAAAACATAAGTTTCTTTTTTATTAGGAAAAAACCAATAAATTTGTATTTATTAAAAAAAAAATTCGTTAATGATTACAAAGAAAATAGGACTAAATTGTGTCTCCATTGGGTAGAGTAAAGTTTTTGTTCGATATCATGTTTCGGAATCAAGTACTTCCCTTTTATCTTATTTTTTACTTACTATAAAGCTATAAAAAAAAGATATAAATCGACCTAACTAACAAACTAAGAAAATAGGATAGGGGAATGGTTCAAAATCTCATACTCTTTTTTTTTAATATCATCCATTTATTAAGATTAATAGATATTAAAAAAATGGAAAGTCACCCAATTATTTAAATTTATAAAATAATCAAGTAACGCGAATTCTCCCTTTTTTCTTTTTTTTTTTATCTCACTATAAATTTATTCTGTATTAGTTGATTATTGTTACTATTGTAGAGATGATAGCTGGTGAATCAGGAATCATTAAATTAATAAAAAAGAAAAAAAATTCTATTTTTTTATGGAACATACATATCCATATGGGTGGATCATACCTTTTATTCCACTCCCGGTTACTCTGTTAATAGGATTAGGACTTCTGTTTGTTCCGAATGCAACAAAAAGACTTCGCCGCATGTTGGCTTTTACTAGTGTTTTATTACTAACCATAGCTTTGGTTTTTTCGATCGATATATCTATTCAACAAATAGGGGGCAGTTCTATTTATCAATATCTATGGTCTTGGACCATTACTAATGACTTTTCTTTGGAGTTTGGCTACTTAATTGATTCACTTACTTCTATTATGTCAATACTAATCACTACTGTTGGAATCATGGTTCTCATTTATAGTGATAATTACATGTATTATGATCAAGGATATTTGAGATTTTTTGCATATCTGAGTTTTTTCAATGCTTCTATGCTGGGATTAGTTACTAGTTCCAATTTAATACAAATTTATATTTTTTGGGAATTTGTAGGAATATGTTCCTATTTATTAATAGGTTTTTGGTTCACACGCCCCACTGCTGCAAATGCTTGTCAAAAAGCCTTTATAACTAACCGTGTAGGGGATTTTGGTTTATTATTAGGAATCTTAGGGCTTTATTGGATAACAGGTAGTTTTGAATTTCGGGATTTATTCGAGATTTTTAATCGACTGGCCCATAATAATACAATAAATATTTTTTTTGTAACCCTGTGCACCTCTTTATTATTTCTTGGTGCAATTGCGAAATCCGCACAATTCCCTCTTCATGTATGGTTGCCTGATGCAATGGAAGGCCCTACACCTATCTCCGCTCTTATACATGCTGCGACTATGGTCGCAGCGGGGATTTTTCTTATTGCTAGACTTTTTCCTCTTTTTGTGGCTTTACCATACATAATGTATTTTATTTCTTTGATCGGCATAATAACAGTATTCTTAGGAGCTACTTTAGCTCTTGCACAAAGAGACATTAAGAGAAGTTTAGCCTATTCGACAATGTCACAATTGGGTTATATTATGTTAGCTATGGGGATAGGTTCTTATCAAGCTTCTTTATTTCATTTGATTACGCATGCCTATTCGAAAGCATTATTGTTTTTGGGATCTGGATCCATTATTCATTCAATGGAACCCATAGTTGGATATTCGCCAGATAAAAATCAGAACATGGTTCTTATGGGTGGTTTAACAAAATATGTCCCAATTACAAAAACGACTTTTTTATTAGGTACACTTTCTCTTTGTGGTATTCCACCTCTTGCTTGTTTTTGGTCGAAGGATGAAATTCTTAATGATAGCTGGTTATATTCACCTATTTTTGCAATAATGGCTTATTCCACAGCGGGTTTAACCGCATTTTATATGTTTCGGGTATATTTACTTACTTTTGATGGACATTTGCGCATTCATTTTCAAAATTGGAATGGAACTAAAAGTAGTTCATTCTATTCAATATCTATATGGGGAAAAGACGAATCGAACTTCAATAACTTGAATAATCAAAATCGTTTTTTATTAGAAATCAAAAATGATGAAGATGAGAGGGTTTTCTTTTTTTCGAAAAAAGCATACAAAATGGGCAATTATGTGCAAAACATAATGTCCTTTTTTAGTATTCATTTTAATAATGAAATTGTTTTCACATATCCACATGAATCGGACAGTACTATCTTATTACCAATGTGTGTATTGAGTTTGTTTACTTTGATCATTGGATTCACAGGAATTCCTTTTTATCAAGTCAAAATACCTTTCGATATATTAACCAAATGGTTAACTCCATCGATAAACCTTTTGCATAAAAATTTGCACTATTCTGTGGATTGGTACGAGTTTGTGATAAATGCAAGTTTTTCAGTCAGTATAGCGTTTTTTGGAATATTTATAGCGTCTTTTTTATATGGGT